TTGACTGTCATTTCTACTTATCTATTTTTCATAGATTTGACTGTTCAATTTCAATTACATTTCCTAAAAATGGAAATGCGATAAAAAAAGTGGGTTTGATTGAATTGACGGTGGGCCGAAGTTAATCCTTCGAGCCGGGTTCCATCAAAAATGAAAGCACTCATTCGGGAGCGATTGAAATGGAAATAGCATAATCTAATAGCAGAGCAGTTAATTGTCAAAGAAAGGCATTAATAGAATTTAAGACCTTATCGCAACGCAAACTTGAACAAATAGCGTCAAATGCGCATAAACCAGGAACGAAAGCTATAATTTTTTAAAACATAAAACAAAAGGAGGAATCGCCTATGGCTACATATGGCTCAAATTGGTTTGACCTTTTTGATCGCTTTGATATTCGTTGGGGTGATGACATCGGCGGAAGTGACAGCCAATTTTTCCGATATGGAGGGTCGGGTGATGAGAAAAATCCTGGCGATGATGGCCTAGGCCCAAATGGGCTGAATGTTGATTACATAATAACCATCGGGCCCCGGCAGATCTTGGGAAGTTCTTCTTCGTATTCTTCGAGAGTTCGGCATTCCTCTGGCCGTTTTTATATTCGTAGTGGTGGCCGGACTCGCGGCAAGACGCGTTTCGAAGTCTTCTTTTGTCCCAAAAGAGATCACATGCTCCGTTGGTTTGGTAGAGAAACAGGAATCTGAGAAGTCGGAACAAAGTGCGAATAGGAAGATCACAAAAAAAGAAGAGGTTGGTAAAAGCACAACCGCACCTTTCCTAAGTCTCTCTTCTTACATCATACCAATCTATCTGCCGGGGCCCGATGGTTATTATGTAATCAACATTCAGCTCAACGACGTGGTAGTTTTCGTGCTAGCACGGCTTAGTAATCACTTCGTCAGTGAACCCCTCGTAAACTTTCTCATTGAGGACTGGCATGAAAATTTCCGCAAAGAGCAGTTGGTTGATTTTCTCAAAGATATACGTGATCACTCGGTTCTCCTACAAATCGATTTTTTACAGAGAGTTTCTTTTTATGTTAAACTGCTCCAAGGGCCGCGTTACTATTCGGACTGGGTCAAAAAAGAAGAACTCTTACACGAAAAAAAAAACTGCAAAAAGGCTCTATTGGACGCGCGAAGTATTGGCCCAGCCAAAGTTCTATTTACTCGACACGGCACTATCCTCGTATGGCTTCGTAATTACTCAATGAGGAGCGAAATTAAGAATCGCTCTAAATTTCAAACGAAAAAATTCGAGCGTTTCTTTAATAAAACCTATCGAGAACTGTTAGATAGGAAACTTCCGTTGGGCGCAACCTTCGAACTCGGCCCGAGCTTTAAAAACGGTATAAAGCAGTCGGTTGATTATTCACAGTTGCTTTATAGCCCAATTTTAGGCTCAAAAGATTATCTGCGAGTCGATATAGTTAAGATTTTTTTCGACCCGATGAATAAAGAAATGAAAATCGAGACTTTTGAACTCCCGACTCAAGAGTGGTTGATTGACTGTTTTGTGGTTGTTTTGAGAATCAAGTTGGCTGATCCTCAACGAATCAAGTTGGCTGGTCCTCAACCAAACAGTTTAGGGTTCGGGATAACGGTAGAATTTGAACAAAGAGCCTCCCTCACTCTGAGGAGGAAATTTGCTGTGGTGTTTTTTACTTGGTATTTGTACCGGAATCGTCGTTATCTTTTTTAATTTGGTCTTATTTCTAATTTGGTCTTATTACTGTTTTATTTCTTCATTTTTTTGGTATTCCTACCGTTTTCTTATTTTGTGAAACAAAATAAGAAAACGGTAATAATACTAATTGATATAATTAAAAAAAGTGTATATACTTAATTAAAAAAATGAATAAATAAAATAAAAACAAGAATAGATAAGAAGAAATGCGGCCTCCGCCTAGATATTTCAAACCTTCGACAAAAACAAAACTGCTAGCACCAACTCCGTTAATAATTCCATCAATTAGTCGTCTATCAAAAAAAGAAAATATTTTAGCGAATCCTCTTATACCTTTAATTAAAGATATTGCATAAAAAGCATCTATATAACCCCGATTAGTAGACCAATGATATACGACAGTTATTATTTTGTCGCTAATAGGTCTCTTAGTACCTTTTTTAGCAAGTGAATTCAAAATTTGGAAATTTTGTAAAGATGAATAAATAGGATGATATAACGAACATGCTATAAATATTGCAAAAAAAGAAATAAGGACTGAAAAAGTAGAATTGATTAAAAATTCATACCAATGAAAATCATTTTTTGAGCTTTGATGCAAAAGGTTTAAAGACGGAATGAATAGTTTAGATAATATATCCAATGGAATTCCTTTGAATTGATTCATAGGAATTCCTATAACCCCTATAAACAAAGTAAATAGTACCAAAACAAGGATAGGAAATAACATAGTATTGTCCGATTCGTATGGATAGGAGACAATACTTTTAGTGCGAAAAAAAGGAATAGTAATAAGGGGTCGAATCCTATTTATTACACTCCCATCAACTTGAGATGCTTTCCTGGTAAAAAACGAGTCCCCTTGATTATTATTAATTATTAATAAAGGGACTAAAGTCCTTTTTTTTAGCATTTTTTTTTCTTCTTTACCCCATAAAGATATTGAATAGAAGAAGCTATTTGTTTTTCCGCTGTAATTTTGAAAATGAACATTGAAATGTCCTTCAAAAGTAAGTAAATAAACTCGCAACATATAAAATGCAGTTAATCCTGCTGTGAAATAAGCTATGATGGCAAAAATAGGCGAATAGACCCAACTAGCATTAAGAATTTCATCTTTTGACCAAAAACAGGCGAGAGGGGGAATACCACAAAGGGAAAGGGTTCCTAATAAAAAAGCCGTTCTTGTAATTGGAAGATGTTTTATTAAACCACCCATCAGACTCATATTTTGACTCTTAGCTGGAGAATAACCAACAAGAGCTTCCATTGAATGAATAATAGATCCTGACCCTAAAAACAACAATGCTTTTGAATAGGCATGAGTAATCAAATGAAATAAAGCAGTTCGATAAGAGCCCATACCAAGAGCTAACATCATATAACCCAATTGAGACATTGTAGAATAAGCCAAACTTCTCTTAATATCTTTTTGAGCAAGAGCTAAAGTAGCTCCTAAAAGTACTGTTATTATACCTATCAAAGCGATTAGATTCATCAGGTAAGGTAGAACTTTCAAAAGAGGAAGAAGTCGAGCTACAAGAAAAATTCCAGCAGCTACCATAGTAGCTGCATGTATCAAAGCCGAAATAGGAGTAGGCCCTTCCATGGCATCTGGTAACCAGATATGAAGAGGGAATTGCGCTGATTTAGTAAGAGCACCAGAAACTGCTAGAATAGTACATAAAAAAACAAATAAAAGATTAACCTCGTTGTTATAAATCAAGTTAGTGACTAGTGCGAACAAATCCAGAAATTCGAAACTACCCGTTAGCCAATAAAGACCTAAGATGCCTAATAATAAGCCAAAATCCCCTACACGATTAGTTACAAATGCTTTTTGACAAGCATTTGATGCAATAGGTCGCGTAAACCAAAAACCTATTAATAGATAAGAACACATTCCAACCAATTCCCAAAAAATATAAATTTGTATCAAATTAGAACTAGTAACCAACCCCAACATTGAAGTATTGAAAAAACTCATGTAAGTAAAAAATCTCAAATAGCCTTGATCATGAGACATATAATTGTCACTATAAAAAAGAACGAGAATTCCTACTGTACTAATTAATATTGATAAAATAGAAGAAAGTGAGTCAATGAAGAGTCCAAACTCTAAAGAAAAATCATTATTGATAGTCCATGACCAGACATAGTGATAGATAGAACTGCTATTTATTTGGTGAATAAAAAGACCGGTCGAAAAAACCATAACTATACTTAACACTAAAACATTCGGAAAAGCCCATCTACGACGAAGTTTTTTTGTTGCCTTCGGAAAAAGTAGAAGCCCCCCTCCTATGAAGATAGTTACTGGGAGTGTAATAAAAGGGATGATCCATAAATATTGATATGTACATTCCATAAAAAAAATCTTATTATTTAAAATGCTTTTAAAATGCTTATTTACAAAACAAATTGAAAATGAATAGTAATCATTTATTCTTTCTTGTTCCTCATTCCGCATCCTTCTTTGTTCGATTTTTATTAATTAAATTAAAAAAGTCAGTCAAAAAGGAATACTAATAAGAGGTAAAAAGGAGGAATCCCCTTTTATTTATAGAACTTCTAAAATAAAAAATATATTTACTTCTCAATATGAATATTCATTCATATAGTACCATAGTACGACGAAAAAGAAAGCAAAATACAGAAGACTTTTTCTGATTTTATGAAAAGAGTCGACTTGCGAAAGTAACTCAATAATGAATCCTAGAAATAAAGAAGAATTTTTTTTTGAATAAGAGATGTCTTTACCATCTAAGTATAACAATAAAAAAAATTCTTTTATGGAAGTTAAAAAAAAAAAAGCACTTTTTCTATCAAAAAGGCGTATTCCAAAAATATTTGGAAAAGAAAAGAATATTTAGCAGCCTTGAAAGCTTTTTCCTTAGCGAAATACCTTTCGCCTGCAAATTCAAAAAGTTTTTGTTGTGCAACAAATTAAAAATCAAACGTCGGAATAGAATAGTATGATTGGGCTTGACATGATAAAAAATTCCTTTATTATTTTTTCAATCAAAAAGTTCGAAAAAAAAGTTATTAACAATAAGGGATTAAGATTAAAACTTGGTTTGTTTGGTTTGTTTTGTAATTTTATTTTGGAACTCTAGTAGCGAAATTGGCATCTATAAAGAAAATCCACCAGTTAAATTAACTAAAATTGATAAAGTAAATGCTACTAAACTAAAAATCATAACAATTAAGGATGATTAGGAGAAAGTGCAAATGCCTATTTTACTTTTACCTTAACTTAGCCTATTTGTTGAATTCAATTCATTAAAGCAATTTTGATTCGGGAATTTTAATATTTACTAAAAAAAGAGTTCAGTCAATTAACTCCTGCAAACTCGACGATTAACTCAAGATGGGTTATTATGATTTCGAGCAAGCCGCTATGGTGAAATTGGTAGACACGCTGCTCTTAGGAAGCAGTGCTAGAGCATCTCGGTTCGAGTCCGAGTAGCGGCATAAGATCTTTTCATTTTCAAACAAAAAAAAAAAGAATAAGTTCTATACTATAATAAATTCAATTTCTGATTGAAATTCAATATAAAATTGAAGAAACTTCACCCTTTTAACCTTTTTTAGAATTGTTATGATATTTTTGCCTTTCGAACATATATTAACTCATATATCTTTTTCAGTCATTTCAATGGTAATTACAATTCATTTGATAAGCTTATTAAGCGATGAATTTGTAGGACTCTCTGATTCGTCAGAAAAGGGCAAGATACTTATTTTTTTCTGTATAACAGGATTAGTAGTTACTCGTTGGATTTCTTCGGGACATTTACCAGTAAGCGATTTATATGAATCATTAATCTTTCTTTCCTGGGTTTTTTCTATTATTCATATGGGTCCCTGTTTTAAATTTAAAAAACATAAAAATTTTTTAAGTGCAATAACTTCCCCCAGTACTTTGTTTACACAAGGCTTTACTACGTCGGGTCTTTTAACTGACATGCATCCATCTGAAAACTTAGTACCGGCTCTCCAATCTCAGTGGTTAATGATGCACGTAAGTATGATGGTATTGGGCTATGCAGCTCTTTTATGTGGATCATTATTAGCAGTCGCACTTCTAGTCATTCGATTTCGAAAAGTCCGAAGAATTTTGGATATAAGAAAGAATTTATTAAAGAATCTATTTTCCTTTGATGAGATCCAATATCTGATGGAAAGCCGAAAAAGTTTCAGAACGACTTTTTTTCTTTCTTCTTGGAATTATTATAGGTTCCAATGGATTCAACAATTAGATCGTTGGGGTTATCGTATTATTAGTTTAGGATTTGTCTTTTTAACTATAGGAATCCTTTCAGGAGCCGTCTGGGCTAATGAAGCATGGGGATCATATTGGAATTGGGATCCAAAGGAAACTTGGGCGTTTATTACTTGGACCCTATTTGCAATTTATTTCCATACTCGAAAAAATTTCGAAGGTTTCAATTCCGCAATTATCGCTTCGATAGGTTTTCTTGTAATTTGGATATGTTATTTTGGAGTGAATTTATTAGGAATAGGATTACATAGTTATGGTTCATTTACATTAACAGCTACTTGATGTGAAAAACAAGTTTGAAGAATACAATCCCAGGTTACCATATATAGAAGAAGCTTCAGGTAAGTCGCCGAGAACCTTTTGAATCACATAATAGAATTATTTCACTGATTTCAAAAGGTTCTCGCAAATGAAAAAAAAAATATATATATATCTGGTCCCAATTCTTTCTATTTTTACTTAAATAAAAATTAACAGAAGAGAGCAGTTTTTTTTTTCAATTCCGTTCCGAACTTTCCTTTTCATTTTTTAATTCCAAAAATCGTAATTTTAATTATAAAAATACATAGATATAATAGTTTCGACTTTGTCAACTGATAATGATAAAACGAAATCCGGATAAATACCGATAGTTATTACGGGCAGAAGGATCGAAAGGGAAACAAATAATTCCCGCGGCCCAGAATCAAAACAAGAAGCGTTTTTGGCATTAAACAGCTTGTATCCGTAGAACATCTGGCGTACCATAGATAATAAATAAAGAGGAGTTAATAGCATTCCAACTGCTATTACAAAACAAATGAGTATTTTTGACAAAAAAAGATATTTTTTTGCAGTAATTATACCAAAAAATACTATCAATTCGGAAAAAAAACCGCTCATGCCCGGTAATGCAAGGGAGGCTAGTGATAAAATACTGAACAGCGTAAATATTTTTGGCATTGGGATACCCATTCCACCCATTTCGTCAAGATAAAGAAGCTGCGTTCTATCATAATTTGTTCCTGCCAAGAAAAAAAGTCCAGCGCCAATAAATCCATGTGATATTATTTGTAAAATAGCTCCGTTGAGTCCCAGATCGGTTATAGAGGAAATTCCTAGAAGTATGAACCCCATATGAGATACAGAAGAATGGGCTATTCTTTTTTTTAAATTTCTCTGACCAAAAGATGTTGGAGCGGCATAGATGATTTGCATTGAACCGACTAGTACGAACCAAGGAGAAAATAGAGAATGTGCGTGGGGCAATAATTCCATATTGATTCGAACTAATCCATATGCTCCCATTTTTAATAAGATTCCGGCCAGAAGCATACAAGTACTATAATGTGCTTCTCCATGGGTGTCTGATAACCATGTATGTAAGGGTATAATCGGTGATTTGACAGCAAAAGAAATAATAAATCCAATATAGAATAGTATTTCTAGGGCCATTGGATAAGGTTGATTGGCTAATGTTTCAAAATGGAATGTTGGTTCATTGGACCCATATAAAGCGATACCAAAAGCTCCCATTAATAAAAAAATCGAGCTTCCCGCAGTATACAAAATGAACTTTGTAGCTGAATATAGACGCTTCTTTCCCCCCCACATGGCGAGAAGTAGATAAATGGGAATTAATTCTAATTCCCACATGAGAAAAAAAAGTAAAAGATCTTGCGACGAAAAGAATCCGATTTGACCGCTATACATTGCTAACATCATAAAATGGAATAAGCGGGAATTCCGAGTAACTGGCCAAGCCGCTAAGGTAGCTAAAGTTGTAATAAACCCTGTCAATAAAATCGGTCCTACAGAGAGCCCGTCTATTCCAAATCGCCAGTGAAAATGAAAAAAAAGGATCCATTTGAAATCCTCTGGTAATTGGATTAAGGGATCGTCCAATTGGAAATAATATGAAAAAGCATAAGTCATTAAAAGGAGTTCTAAAATACAAATAAATAAAGTATACAATCGAATTATCTTATTTCCCTTATGGGGTAAAAAGAAAATTAATAAACCCGAAGATATCGGTAAAACTACAAATAGTGTTAACCAAGGAAAAGAATTCATGGTAAAAACAAGATACACTTGGATCAGAAAAACCCGTGCTTGAAAATACTAATAAAATTTTAATAATTTTGGGCACGGGTTTTGTCGGTAAACAAAAAAGAAGCCCGATTCAAGTGGAGTTTTTTTTTAAGGAGAGTATCAATAAGCTAGACCCATGCTTCGGGTTGTTTCATGCCATAAATAAACTCGAACACTCAAAAAATCTGTTGGACAGGCGGATTCACATCTTTTACAACCAACACAGTCCTCCGTTCTTGGAGCCGAAGCAATTTGCTTAGCTTTACATCCGTCCCAGGGGATCATTTCTAATACATCTGTGGGACAAGCTCGGACACATTGAGTACACCCTATACATGTATCATATATCTTTACTGAATGGGACATTTGATCTCTCCATTTTTTTTTTTTTGAACGTCCTAAAGTTTCGATCTAGTCCATTTCTAAATCAATGATATATTTAGATACCAGATGAATCAATGATTTACCAGACTTTTTTTATTGAAAATTTCGAATTGATTGCTTCATGAGATCCAACTAAAATACTTGAATTTATTACGTTTTCACAAACAAGATCACATCTTACATATAGTCTATGGCGGGTCGAGTTGAGAAATATTCGAGTTTACATTATTAAATAGAATATTGGTAAAACTACTTATTTAACAAATTAGATTGATTGATACGAATGGATTTTCTATTACGATAAATTGAGGAAACAATAGCCAACCCAATAGCTGCTTCGGCGGCTGCAATAGCTATAACAAAAATGGAGAAAATGTTTCCTTTTAATTGTCGACTATCAAAAAAATCAGAAAATGTTACAAAATTGATATTAACCGCATTCAAGATAAGTTCAAGACACATAAGGGCTCTAACCAGATTTCGACTCGTGATCAATCCATAGATACCAATAGAAAATAAATAAGCACTCAAAATAAGTGCATTTTCCAGCATCATCTACCAACTCCTTATTAGTTCGTTTTTCCCTTCTTTCTGTTAATAAGAACAAGAATTCAATCTCAAGTGATTCGATTAACTAAAAATCTCACAAAAGCTGAAAAAAAGATTTTTAATAAATAAAAGATTGGGAAATAAGAGAATCTAATTTATAAATGAATAATCTTCCAATCAAATTTCAAATCAAATTGAAGTCAAATAAATGCGGTGATAAGATAGAAGAAAGTGGAATTTGTATTGTCGTTTTTAATTTAATTAGAAATTCTTTTTATTGACGAGCCATAGTAATGGCACCTATTAAAGCAATTAAAAGAATTATTGAAATGAATTCAAATGGAAGAAAAAAATCGGTTGATAAATGAATGCCAACTTGTTGACCGTTACTTATTAAATCTTGCTCTATAATCTGATTTGTTCTTGTAGTCCAAATAACTCCATACCAGGACGTGTTCAGAATAACACTAATTAGTGAAACAAAAGTACTCGTACAAACTAAGGAAGTAACCCCATCTCCAACATTCCAAAGATTTTCATCTTTGGAATATTCTGAACTATTCAGGAACATCACAGCAAATAAAATTAAAACATTTATAGCTCCCACATAAATAAGGAGCTGTGCAGCAGCTACAAACTGGGAGTTTGCTAAAAGATAGAATAATGATATACAAACAAGAACCAATCCTAAGGAAAAGGCAGCAGAAATTGGGTTGGTAAGGAATACCACCCCAAGCGCTCCAAACAGAAGACCTAATCCGAGAAAGAATAAAACAAAATCATGTATTGGTCCAGGCAAATCCATTGTACGTAAAATTGAAGATAAAAAAAAAAATCAAATAGTTTTTTTTCATGAACTTATTGACCCGACCGGGAAAACTTGATTCTTATTTGTAGAATAGGGTTGGTCCTACCTAATTGGATTGAAAAAAATCCTAAAGGGTGGAAATTATTACAAATGTAAATTACTGCAGATCTTGCATTATTGGACTATTCTCATTCTTTATGGAAAAAAAAAGGACTGTAATTTCAAATTTTTCAATTTCAAATTTTTGATTCGAGATATACTACTATACTCGGGTTTCAAAGCAAATTGAATACTGAAACGAATTTCACTAAGTAATTAATATGAACTACACTAACATATTTGTTCATATTTTAACGAATTGTTCATATTTTAACTAAATAGAAATAAATAGAAAGAAAGGGGATTCCTCATTTTGAGAGTTAGTTATTGACCAAACAAAATGCAAGAAACTCCATTTTATTATTTTTACTATTGTCATTTGTCATTTTTTTTATTTGAAATATTCCTTCAAATCCTCCTTTAACTCAAAACTACATTTTGGTTTAATAATTGTAATTCAAAGTAATTCAAAATAGATTGTTTTTGAATGAAAGGAAGTTTCTTTTTTATTTTTCAGGTAAATTTTAAATAGTTCTAATTGTATAATCGTCAATTATTGACATTGGTAAACGACTTAAAGCAATTTGATTATAATTCAATTCGTGCCGATCATAACTAGAAAGCTCATATTCTTCAGTCATGGATAAGCAATTTGTTGGGCAATACTCAACGCAATTGCCACAAAATATACAAATTCCAAAATCAATACTGTAATTAAGCAAGCGTTTCTTTCGAATCAAAGTTTCCCATTTCCAATCAACAACAGGGAGATCTATAGGACATACACGAACACATACTTCACAAGCAATGCATTTATCAAATTCAAAATGGATTCGACCGCGAAAACGGTCTGATAGGATGAATTTTTCATAAGGATATTGAAGTGTTACAGGCAACCGATTTGCATGCGATAAGGTAATAAGGAAACTTTGACCAATATACCTTGCAGCGCGTATGCTTTGTTGACCATAATTCATAAAATCAGTTACCATAGGGAACATATTGTGACTAGGTATGGATAATTTTCTCTTTGTTTCTTTCTCTTTGTGAGACAAGTCGGGGCTATAGAAAAGTCTTATTTTAAAGTACAAGGATTTGGAAAGACGTTGTTAATAATAGATTACCAAGAGAAATAGGTAAAAGAAATTTCCAGCCAAGATTTAAAAGTTGATCCAGTCTGAGTCTCGGTAAAGTCCATCTTGTTGTGATAGGAATGAACAAGAACAAATAAGTTTTAACCAATGTAATAAAAATCCCCAGTGTTGTTTCACCGACTCCACCTACTTTAGTTAGTTCAAAAGGTGCAGTAAGTGATAGGTACGGAATAGAAATCTTCCAACCACCCAAGTAAAGAACTGTTACAAATAATGAAAAAACTAATAAATTTAGATAGGAAGCAACAAAAAAGAAACCAAATTTGATGCCCGAATATTCGGTTTGATAACCTGCTACTAATTCTTCTTCTGCTTCTGGCAAATCAAAGGGCAATCTCTCGCATTCTGCTAAGGAAGAAATAAAAAAGATGATAAACCCTATAGGTTGACGCCACAAATTCCACCCCCAAAAACCATATTTTGATTGTGCTTCAACTATATCAACTGTACTTAAACTGTTAGATAATCCTAGTCGGTGATAACATCACTGTTCTCAGCGCTAGTCCAGAACCGTACATGAGATTTTCACCTCATACGGCTCCTCTAAAGCCAGAAAAAATCGAAAGACCCGATTGTATTAGTTGTCTTGAGATATGTGCAGGATAAAGAGGATAAAAGTGGTCGGGTATCTTGAAATTCGACCAATGAAATTCTGTCTGTCATAATACTAAAAAAACAAAGACTTCTGAATTTATCTTATCCTTTAAAAATGAGAATTTTCTTTGTTGAGTAATAGTGTAAATCCTTCAATAAAAGACTACTTATATTTTCAATAAAAGACTACTCATATATAAAATAAAAAGAAGAAAAAAAGAAAAAGTCACAATATTCTTTGTAAAAATCGAAAACTACCAATAGCTATTTCAACTTCTTATTTTTGATTACAAAGAAGAATTAGACATTTTCAATTGAAATAGTTTATCTATTATGACACATACTTGATCTCTATTAATAGAAATATAGTAAAATGAATAAATAGTAACGAAAGAAACAAAAAAGATCTCTGTCTTTTTTTTTGTATCATTATAATTTCGAGTTTTTTCCGTCCTCTTCATCTTTCGCAAAAAAATATATATACTTGACATAAAAAGTAAAGGATTCTTTCGTTTCGGATAATTATTTTCGTAACTGGCGGGTAAGGAAAAACTCTGGATCGGAATCATGAGGAGTACTGCCTGCTCATTTCTACCAAATTAAAGCCTCAATTTTCAATTTCTATTCTAGTTTTTTCATATGATGAGAAATACCCCTTGCCTTGGAGAATTTTGATAATCTCTATTACAAATCCTTTGTGTATCTTGGTGTTCCTAGCCATCCACTCATTTTTTTTTCAATCACCAAGTAGCATTCTTTTAATGTCTATAACTGATAGCGAAAACCCACTCCTGTTGATCTTTTTGACCCGCTTTCAAGGCAGGTTGATGAATCAACCACTCTTGGGGAAAACTATTTTGTCTTTTGTCTTCTTATTTCTACTTGACTCTTGTACATAGGAAAGAAGTCTCATTTTTATTACTGCAAATTGGGAAGCGGTTTTCTTTCACTCATAGAACTATCCAATTGACTTCATCAATGCAAATGATAAATAAAAAACTAAAAATATCTATTCAATTCACTTTCTTCCTATCAGTTCACCTTCTTGCTAAATAAAAAAGCTTTCGAAATAAAAATATACGAAATAGAAATAAGAAATAAAATAACTAAACGAATAAAGAAAAAAAATCGAACTAAGAAAAAGAAAAGAATAGAGCCAAGTTTCTGTTTCAACGAAGCGCACGTAGAGATATGGCTAATACACATAGAGTTAATGGTATTTCATAACTAATTGATTGAGCAACAGCTCGTAGACCGCCTAAAAAGGAATATTTATTGTTTGATCCATATCCGGACATAAGAAGCCCAATGGGAGCAATACTTGAAAGGGAAATCCATATAAAAATACCAATATTGAGATCCGCTAAAATAAGGGGATAGCTAAAAGGAATTATTGAATAGCTTAATAGAGTTGATATGACTGCTATGGCCGGTCCGAGACTAAATAAACGAGTATTCCCTCTAGATGGCAAAAGATTCTCTTTAAAAAGTAATTTTGCCCCGTCGGCTAGAGCTTGAAGAACTCCCAAAGGACCCGCATACTCCGGGCCAATACGTTGTTGCAATCCGGCAGAGATTTCTCTTTCTAACCACACAATTACTAAGACACTTATTGTGATTACGATTACAAGAGTAAAAATCGGAAAAAGCATCCCTAGAATTCCATAGATCTCGTTTAAAGATCCGAATCTGTAAAAAGAATATATAGCTTCTACCTCTGTTGTTTCAATTATGCCTCTCATATCCATTATCATTTTAACGATCAACTTCTCCCATAATGATATCTATACTCCCTAGAATTGTCATAATATCGGCCAATTTCATTCTTTTAACTAATTGGGGAAGAATTTGTAAATTGATAAAACCCGGCGGACGAATTTTCCACCTCCAAGGAAAAGCGCTCTGATCACCTATCAGAAAGATTCCCAATTCGCCCTTTGGAGCTTCGACTCTCACATAAAGTTCTTGTTTCGGTAATTCAAAAGTAGGAGAAGCTTTTTTACTACTGAATCGATATTCAAAATCGTTCCATGTTGGATCCCTTTGTCTATCAAGAGCTCGGGTTTCTAGATTCTCATAGGGACCACCTGGAATTCCCTCCAGAGCCTGTTCAATAATTTTGATAGATTCTGCCATTTCACCAATTCGAACTAAATAACGAGCTAATGAATCTCCTTCCTTTTGCCAATGAACTTCCCAATCAAATTCATCGTAAGATTCATAATGATCAATTTTACGAAGATCCCATTGTACTCCAGAAGCTCGTAGGACCGGCCCTGATAAACCCCAATTTAGTGCTTCTTTTGCATCAATAATACCTATTCCTTCCACCCGTTCTAAAAAAATAGGATTTTTCATAATCAATTTGTGATATTCATCAATTCCTTTAAAAAAAAAATCACAGAAATCCAAGCATTTATCTATCCATCCATGAGGTAGATCAGTTGCTACTCCTCCGATACGAAAAAAATTATGCATCATTCTCATACCAGTGGCTGCTTCGAATAAATCATATACTAACTCTCTTTCTCTAAAAATATAGAAGAAAGGGGTCTGTGTGCCAAGATCGGCCATAAAAGGACCAAGCCATAAAAGATGAGAAGCTACACGACTCAATTCCAACATAATGACTCTGATATAGCTGGCTCTTTTCGGGACTTGAAAATTTCCCAATTGTTCTGGCCCATTTACGGTTATTGCTTCTGTGAACATAGTTGCTAAATAATCCCAACGTGTTACATAAGGTAAATATTGTATAATTGTTCGGTTTTCCGCAATTTTTTCCATTCCTCTGTGTAAATAACCTAATATGGGTTCACAATCAATAACATCTTCACCATCTAGAGTAAGAATGAGTCGAAGAACACCATGCATGGAGGGGTGGTGGGGGCCCATATTGACTATCATAAGGCCCTCTCTTGTGGTTGGTACATTCATAGGGTTGGGTTTCCTCGATTCATTGCTTCGTGAATTATTGAAAACGCAAAAAAGGTTCGCAAAATTCCAGATCTAAGAAATCAAATAATAAGACTAAAAAAGACTCTTCAATTTAACTCATTTTTCACTTCCGAATATCCAATTGACTAATTAATTCTTTATAACCTACTTTAGTTTTATTTAACAAATAAGAACAAAGCCTTTGGCGTTTTCCTAGAATTTTTCGTAAACCTCTTTCAGCTAAATAGTCTTTTTTATGCACTTGCAAATGTAAACTAACTTTTTTTATTTTCTTAGTTAAACTTATTATTTGAAATTCAAGCGATCCCCTCTTTGCTTCTTTTTCTTTTTGTAAAATACCAGAGATGAATGCATTTTTTCTCATAAACTCAACTCCTATAACTAAATATTATTATTATTTATTTGAATCTTTTTCTTGATCAGTAAAAATAAAGCTTCCTCACATTTTAAATAATAAGATTTTTTTTATGGAATGTACATATCAATATTTATGGATCATCCCTTTTATTACACTCCCAGTAACTATCTTCATAGGAGGGGGGCTTCTACTTTTTCCGAAGGCAACAAAAAAACTTCGTCGTAGATGGGCTTTTCCGAATGTTTTAGTGTTAAGTATAGTTATGGTTTTTTCGACCGGTCTTTTTATTCACCAAATAAATAGCAGTTCTATCTATCACTATGTCTGGTCATGGACTATCAATAATGATTTTTCTTTAGAGTTTGGACTCTTCATTGACTCACTTTCTTCTATTTTATCAATATTAATTAGTACAGTAGGAATTCTCGTTCTTTTTTATAGTGACAATTATATGTCTCATGATCAAGGCTATTTGAGATTTTTTACTTACATGAGTTTTTTCAATACTTCAATGTTGGGGTTGGTTACTAGTTCTAATTTGATACAAATTTATATTTTTTGGGAATTGGTTGGAATGTGTTCTTATCTATTAATAGGTTTTTGGTTTACGCGACCTATTGCATCAAATGCTTGTCAAAAAGCATTTGTAACTAATCGTGTAGGGGATTTTGGCTTATTATTAGGCATCTTAGGTCTTTATTGGCTAACGGGTAGTTTCGAATTTCTGGATTTGTTCGCACTAGTCACTAACTTGATTTATAACAACGAGGTTAATCTTTTATTTGTTTTTTTATGTACTATTCTAGCAGTTTCTGGTGCTCTTACTAAATCAGCGCAATTCCCTCTTCATATCTGGTTACCAGATGCCATGGAAGGGCCTACTCCTATTTCGGCTTTGATACATGCAGCTACTATGGTAGCTGCTGGAATTTTTCTTGTAGCTCGACTTCTTCCTCTTTTGAAAGTTCTACCTTACCTGATGAATCTAATCGCTTTGATAGGTATAATAACAGTACTTTTAGGAGCTACTTTAGCTCTTGCTCAAAAAGATATTAAGAGAAGTTTGGCTTATTCTACAATGTCTCAATTGGGTTATATGATGTTAGCTCTTGGTATGGGCTCTTATCGAACTGCTTTATTTCATTTGATTACTCATGCCTATTCAAAAGCATTGTTGTTTTTAGGGTCAGGATCTATTATTCATTCAATGGAAGCTCTTGTTGGTTATTCTCCAGCTAAGAGTCAAAATATGAGTCTGATGGGTGGTTTAATAAAACATCTTCCAATTACAAGAACGGCTTTTTTATTAGGAACCCTTTCCCTTTGTGGTATTCCCCCTCTCGCCTGTTTTTGGTCAAAAGATGAAATTCTTAATGCTAGTTGGGTCTATTCGCCTATTTTTGCCATCATAGCTTATTTCACAGCAGGATTAACTGCATTTTATATGTTGCGAGTTTATTTACTTACTTTTGAAGGACATTTCAATGTTCATTTTCAAAATTACAGCGGAAAAACAAATAGCTTCTTCTATTCAATATCTTTATGGGGTAAAGAAGAAAAAAAAATGCTAAAAAAAAGGACTTTAGTCCCTTTATTAATAATTAATAATAATCAAGGGGACTCGTTTTTTACCAGGAAAGCATCTCAAGTTGATGGGAGTGTAATAAATAGGATTCGACCCCTTATTACTATTCCTTTTTTTCGCACTAAAAGTATTGTCTCCTATCCATACGAATCGGACAATACTATGTTATTTCCTATCCTTGTTTTGGTACTATTTACTTTGTTTATAGGGGTTATAGGAATTCCTATGAATCAATTCAAAGGAATTCCATTGGATATATTATCTAAACTATTCATTCCGTCTTTAAACCTTTTGCATCAAAGCTCAAAAAATGATTTTCATTGGTATGAATTTTTAATCAATTCTACTTTTTCAGTCCTTATTTCTTTTTTTGCAATATTTATAGCATGTTCGTTATATCATCCTATTTATTCATCTTTACAAAATTTCCAAATTTTGAATTCACTTGCTAAAAAAGGTACTAAGAGACCTATTAGCGACAAAATAATAACTGTCGTATATCATTGGTCTACTAATCGGGGTTATATAGATGCTTTTTATGCAATATCTTTAATTAAAGGTATAAGAGGATTCGCTAAAATATTTTCTTTTTTTGATAGACGACTAATTGATGGAATTATTAACGGAGTTGGTGCTAGCAGTTTTGTTTTTGTCGAAGGTTTGAAATATCTAGGCGGAGGCCGCATTTCTTCTTATCTATTCTTGTTTTTATTTTATTTATTCATTTTTTTAATTAAGTATATACACTTTTTTTAATTATATCAATTAGTATTATTACCGTTTTCTTATTTTGTTTCACAAAATAAGAAAACGGTAGGAATACCAAAAAAATGAAGAAATAAAACAGTAATAAGACCAAATTAGAAATAAGACCAAATTAAAAAAGATAACGACGATTCCGGTACAAATACCAAGTAAAAAACACCACAGCAAATTTCCTCCTCAGAGTGAGGGAGGCTCTTTGTTCAAATTCTACCGTTATCCCGAACCCTAAACTGTTTGGTTGAGGACCAGCCAACTTGATTCGTTGAGGATCAGCCAACTTGATTCTCAAAACAACCACAAAACAGTCAATCAACCACTCTTGAGTCGGGAGTTCAAAAGTCTCGATTTTCATTTCTTTATTCATCGGGTCGAAAAAAATCTTAACTATATCGACTCGCAGATAATCTTTTGAGCCTAAAATTGGGCTATAAAGCAACTGTGAATAATCAACCGACTGCTTTATACCGTTTTTAAAGCTCGGGCCGAGTTCGAAGGTTGCGCCCAACGGAAGTTTCCTATCTAACAGTTCTCGATAGGTTTTATTAAAGAAACGCTCGAATTTTTTCGTTTGAAATTTAGAGCGATTCTTAATTTCGCTCCTCATTGAGTAATTACGAAGCCATACGAGGATAGTGCCGTGTCGAGTAAATAGAACTTTGGCTGGGCCAATACTTCGCGCGTCCAATAGAGCCTTTTTGCAGTTTTTTTTTTCGTGTAAGAGTTCTTCTTTTTTGACCCAGTCCGAATAGTAACGCGGCCCTTGGAGCAGTTTAACATAAAAAGAAACTCTCTGTAAAAAATCGATTTGTAGGAGAACCGAGTGATCACGTATATCTTTGAGAAAATCAACCAACTGCTCTTTGCGGAAATTTTCATGCCAGTCCTCAATGAGAAAGTTTACGAGGGGTTCACTGACGAAGTGATTACTAAGCCGTGCTAGCACGAAAACTACCACGTCGTTGAGC